GGATACAAATCACGAGAATTTATATTTTTCCTCGAATCTTTCATCGAGAGGTAAAGGATTAAATCCTTTTAAGAAAAAAAGTTTTTGATCGGAATATTAATAATTCCGAAGGATCCCTTAACTATTAAGGGATTAATAGAACGAATCGCACTTTTACCACTAAACTATATCCGCTACAATGCAATTATTGCATATAAATTGACCTTTTGTCGAAGACGAAAATAAGTCGTAGTAATAAATAATAAAAAGATCGGATCAGAAAAGAATCATGAAAATTCGAACGTTGACGTATTTTCATCAGGGCGACTGATGAGATTAGGAAAAGAGGACTCATTTTAATTAAAAAATTAACAAGTTTTTTAATTCTATTCTAGTAAAGTACTAAAATAAAGAATAATAGTAAGGAATGGCACCTTGATTCTATATCATCTTTTTCTGTATCATAGGAATCAAATAATAAATCTTCTTATGATTCTTGTTGTTTCGATTTTTTTTGTTTCAAAAACATTTTGTGTTTTCAAATAAAATAAATAATTTTATCTACGATTCATTGGAACAAAAAAAGCCCGGCTAGGTACTGACCAGGCCAGGCCGTGGAAATAAAATGACAAGGACTTTTGGGATGAAATAAAATAAAAGAGGTACTATATTTTTTTTTATTTAGAAATATATATTTTTAGCAATCTTTAATATATTGGTAATATTTATATATTAGGATTGGAGATATCTCTTCTTTTGAGCCCTTACTTTATCTAATTTATCTAAATGGAATTGCTCATAAAAGTATTTATCGATTTTATCGATATCCATCGATATATCTAGATAATTATATATATCGATATAATTATATATCCATATAATTAAAGGGTAGATAAAGATAATCAAGAGAGATAAAGAAGGGCTTTTTTCAAGCCTTCATTTTCTATTTTTTATACTATGTATCATAGTAATTATCCTTTTTCAATTTGGGGAGAGATGGCTGAGTGGACTAAAGCGTCGGATTGCTAATCCGTTGTACGAGTTTTTTGTACCGAGGGTTCGAATCCCTCTCTTTCCGTTTCTGTCAATTACTTGGTATTTTTTTATAGTTTAGGAAAGATGTGGAATAGATAAAATTTTTAGAACATTTCAAAATCAAGCAAGGAAAAAAATCATTTGTTTTATTCTTCACGTCCCGGATTACGTCCCGGGTCATTAGATAGGAATCCGAAAATGAAGAGAGAAACAAAGAATATTACTACTGTATAAACAAATAGTTTTAGAGTAAGCATTACACAATCTCCAAGATCATTTTTTTTTTTTTTTTTAAGAGAATAGATTCTCTATCTTAACCTGTTTTAACACCAAGAAATGCAGTGAAGTTATTTCTAGAAAAGAAATAGGAAAAATTTTTAAGAGTTGAGTCGTTCATTACTGAAAATTGTATTTCATACCTACAATTATATATTGTGGGGGACTCTAACAGGGTCGTTCAATGGAAAAAAGTAAGAATAAGAAAATGAGAGTGATCCAGATTTATCACAGCTATAGAAGAATTTCAATATTGGACTCAACTCAAAGGTTCAGACTGTATGTACGATTTATCTGATCTTATAACTAGTTAGAATTTTTTTTTCTAGTAAATCATGAATTTGTCTCGGACAGTATTAAAAATCTTATCGAAAGCTTACGGCAGCTTGCCAAACAAAAGCTAATAGAAAAAAGAATAGAGGTATTACTGGCATAACATCTACTATTGGATTCAAAAAAGCGTAGGCCTCAGGCAATTTGGCGACGAAAAAACTACTTGAATAAAGGAAAGAATTAAGACAGATACCGATGAAACTTAAGATATTAAGCATAACAATTTTTTTTTTTTTTTTCTTTGTTCTTGAAGATAATTGTATTTCTTTTGATTTGATTGAGTTATTAATCCCCTATTATTGCTATGATATAAGGGATACGGGAAAAATTAATAACATAAAGTAGGTCAAAAAACCTTTCTTTGATTTGAACTCAGCCAATCAAAAATCCTTCAATTCTCAAATAAAAAGAGAATAGAAGAAATCCTACTTTCATACATTATCTTAATGGAATTATATGTAATGATCAATAAATTCAGTTTAATTGGATCTATAAACGTATCAAAATCCGAGCAACAATATAATTATTTCTATAAATCTTTGTACTGGAATTGACGACCAACCACTACGAATATTAGTGTTTATTGGTGGTGAATATAAATGGGGCGTGGCCAAGTGGTAAGGCAACGGGTTTTGGTCCCGCTATTCGGAGGTTCGAATCCTTCCGTCCCAGAGTATGTGTATTATATATAGAATAGTATATTCTAAGATATATAGAAAAATATTCCATATCATATCCGACTAAAGCTTGCCCTTTTAAACAACCTTATGCTTAAGAGTCTAGTATTAGATATAGATAGAATATTATTGTTCCTTCTTATTTTCTTATAATGATGCATTTCAAATCGAAATGCGAAAGCTTCTCTTATTCTCTATCTCTTAAATGGTGTGTGAAACCCGAGTATTTTTTTTTTTTCTGTGGATTTATGAATTATAAACACGAAGGTCTTGTGTTTTTGGCATTAATGGAATTCAATCAATGATATTAAGTCTCTTAAGACCTCTCAAATTTAGAGTAAAAAAAAAAATAGGTAGGAACAATCGTTTAATCTAGATCTGTTTGATTTTGGTCTTATACAAGATAGTCTAGCACCTCCGAAACTAGTCCAGTCCCCCGTAGGAGCTTTTTTTTTAATTTATGATGCATCTACTCTATATAATTGGGGGGTAGATAGGAGTTAATCCATAATGGAAGATATCAATTTTAATATCTGCCCGAATCTGATTAACAAAGAATCAAATTACATATGTAACATATTATGTATTTCTTTTCACCTCATTTTTTCGGATTTTGTGTTTGTCTTTAATGGATAATTGTAAATCCAAGTAACAATTCAGACAGAGGTTATTTATATATCTTTTTCACTTTATTTTAGGGAAAGATTATTGAATTGAGTCTCTTAACTTAAATAAACTAGGCAGAAAATGCTGAGATGTATGTCTTGTTATTATGTATTTTTATCGTTTTATTTATTTTTTTTGTGAAAAATTTTTTTATTTTGGATCTATCTATTTGTTTCAAATTATGGATGGGTTAATCCGAATATACATTTATTTATGATAATAAAATGTAATAAATCCTTTTTTTTTTTACAACAAAACCTTATTCAAATAATAATATTGCAAATTTTCAATCAATTAAATCTTTTTAAGGATTTCTTATGAGTCCTTGGTACTCGAAGAAGTATGAAACTCGTGAATCCATTCTATGAAGAAATTGAAAAATGGAGATTCTTAATTATTCGTAATTAATGATTTCTTAATTGATTTTATAGAAATTCAAAAATCTCTCTCTCGATCTCGATATAGATATTATCTAGAAAATATCTATATATAGAGAAATAAATATTGCACTCATAGAAAAAAAAATGTTATATGATCCAATATATACAATAAAATATGGGTTTAAATAAATAGAAGTATTCCCAAGACTTTTTCAAAAACTACCCATGTCATAAGAGTATAGATTACTATGGACCAACTAAACCAATGACTATACATGATTCCATAAATGAATCAATTACATACCAGTTGCACGAAATTAGAGGTTATGGTAAAACTTCGTTTAAAACGATGTGGTAGAAAGCAACGTGCGACTTGAAGGACATGATCTACTGTGGATTCTTATACCCACCATTTTATATTATATAGGAATGAAGATGCTCTTGACTCGACATCGTTTGTTCTGTTCCACTAGAGCTCTAATTTTTTGAGGGTTTTGATGTAAATAGTACATGATGGAGCTCGAGTAGAAAGTATTGATTCATTTATCAAGGGCAGAGATCTAGGGTTAGTGTCAATCAATAAGTTAAAACTACTTCGTAAGTATATGTTCGGTATAGAAATCGAAAGGATCCAATTCGACCAAGTTTCAAATTCAAACGTCAAATTTGATCAAAAGTGTATCACATGAGAATCCATTATTTATATATTTATATGATTCTTTGATAAAAATAAATCAGAAAAAATGGTATGTTGCTGCCATTTTGAAACGATTAAAGATCACCGAAGTAATGTCTAAACCCAATGATTAAAGGCAAGGATAAAGGATCCCCTCAACAAGTAAAAATCTTTTTCAATTGTCTCAATAACTAAACTAGATCAGAATGAAGAATTGAAATAGATTCTAAAGGAGACAGGCAAAAATTAAGGGGTTAGAGACCGCTCAATAAATGAAATGCTTAAGCTTAAGGGTTGTTTTCCTTTGAGTGAGAGTTATACAACTTGAGTTATGAGGATAAGAATGAGTTTTTTTTTTTCAAAAAAGAATAAAAAATAAACAAAAGAATCAGAAACAAAGTATTTAAATCATAGTCTAATTGATTTCATAATCTATGAATCCATTTGACATTAATTAGAATTCTATACATGACTTTGAATTTCCTCGAGCCGTACGAGGAGAAAACTTCTTATACGGTTCTGGGGGGGGGGTATTGTTAATTTACATCTATCCCAATGAGCCGTTTATCGAATCATTGCAATTGATGTTCGAGCCCGAAGAGAAGGAAGAGATCTTCGTAAAGTGGGTTTTTATGATCCGATAAAGAATCAAACCTATTTAAATGTTCCTGCTATTCTATATTTCCTTGAAAAGGGTGCTCAACCTACAGGAACTGTTCATGATATTTTAAAGAAGGCAGGGGTTTTTACAGAACTTCACCTTAATCAATAACCGAAATTCCATTAATGAAATAAAAAAAAAGAGGGTGTGGATAACTTGTATATAGCTTTGGCTAACCTTTTCTTTATTATTTCCCCCCTCTCTTGTTCTATTCATACTACACTTATTACCTTAAAATTCCGTCTTCGATAACGACAAAAATATATATTTTTTTTTTTTAGTGATAGAAATTGATCTAAGATGAATAGAAAAAAGATCAATCAAGTGACTAAATGAACTAATTGGTTCTATAGGATATACTATAAATAAAAATTAGTACATTCCCGCATCGATGGGGTTATTTTGTTGCAATTCTATGAACAAATAAAAAAAAAAGGGGGGATTCCGTTTTTTTAGTTATTTATATTTATGGATTGAATAAACCCGATATATTTTTTTCTACTTCTTCCTTAATTTTGTCTTTCGCCTACATCTTTTATGTCTATCTATGTTGATTATCTCTATAGTGCCAATCCAAGTCCGTAGTTTTTTGAATTCTTTTCTCTTATTTTAATCTAATTTATTAGAATATTTTCTCTTATTATATTTTGTTATCTTTATCTATTTAAATAAAAAAATAAATATATTTATTCAATTCAAATTGTTATTTCCATGTGGTTTTTATTCATTTATAATTCTTTTGTTTTCTCCATTGTAGTCGGTTTTCACTATTCACATTCATATTGACAACAGTGTATCAAACAAATATAATCCGATCGTGTATAAATGAAGCTAGTTATCTCCGTTTCAGGACCTTTGCTTTTCACGCACATGATGGTCTCATTGTATTTTCTGTGATACAAAAAGTTACTTTTGTGTGATATAAGAAGTTTTTTTTATTTGGAATATTTTGATTACGTGGTGCAATTTAATTTCTTTTGTTATTTTGATTCCGATTGTATCTACACAGAAAAATTTTTTCTATTTTTGGGGTTGCTAACTCAATGGTAGAGTACTCGGCTTTTAAGTGCGGCTAGCATCTTTTACACATTTCTATGAAGAAACAGATTCGTCCATACTATCGGTAGAGTTTGTAAGACCGCGACTGATCCTGAAAGGAATGAATGGAAAAAGCAGCATGTCGTATCAATGAAAAATTCTAGTAATATTTTTACCTTACTAGATTAGGCCAAACCTTGTTTGAATTCTTGATGCGGAAAAAAAAAGTCAAGTCAAGTGGGGTGGGTCGAATGAATAAATGGATAGAGCCCTATGCTCCAATTATAGAGAAATAAAAAGTAACGGGCTTATGTTCTTAATTCGAATGATTACCCGATCTAATTAGACGTTAAAACTATATTAGTGCTTGATGCGGGAAGGACTTTTCTTATGAGTGAGTTATTGATTTTTTTCTAAGTCCTAACTATTAGTTACTCTACATTATGGGGTAGAGGGGAATGTGTAGAAGAAGCAGTATATTGATAAAGAATTTTTTTCCAAAATCAAAAGAGCGATTGGGTTGAAAAAATAAAGGATTTCTAATCATCTTTTTTATCCTAAAATAAAAACCCGTTAGATGGCAAAAGAAAAGAGAGGATAGAGAGTCCGTTGATAAGTCTTACCTATTTACAGGGTATCTATTATTATTTTTACTGTAATACCTTGTTTTGACTGTATCGCACTATGTATCATTTGATAACGTAATAAATCCATTATAGTATCCCCAGTTCAAATCAAATTTTAAATGGAGGAATTTCAAGGATATTTAGAACTTCAGAAATCTCGGCAACGTGACTTCCTATACCCACTTATCTTTCGGGAGTATATTTATGCATTTTCTCATGATCATTTTTTAAATGGATCCATTTTTTTGGAAAATTCTGGTTATGACAAAAAATCCAGTTTACTAATGGTAAAACATTTAATTACTCGAATGTATCACCAGAATCATTTTTTTTTTTCCACTAATTATGACAAAAATCCATTTTTGGGGTACAAAAAAAATTTGTATTCTCAAATGCTATCCGAAGGGTTTGCAGTCATTGTGGAAATTCCATTTTCCCTAAGATTAGTATCTTCCTTAGAGGAAGAAGAAATCGCAAAATCTTATAATTTACGATCAAGTCATTCAATATTTCCTTTTTTAGAGGATAAATTACCACATTTAAATTATGTGTCAGATGTATTAATCCCCTATCCCCTTCATCTGGAAATTTTAGTTCAAATCCTTCGCTCCTGGGTGAAAGATGCCTCTTCTTTTCATTTATTACGGTTCTTTTTTCACGAGTATTGTAATTGGAATAGTCTTAGTACTTCAAAAAAATTGATTTCTTTTTTTTCAAAAAGAAATCAAAGATTAGTCTTGTTCCTATACAATTCTTATGTATGTGAATACGAATCCATTTTCCTTTTTCTACGTAACCAATCTTCTCATATACGATTAACTTCTTATAGGGGCCTTTTTGAACGAATATATTTCTATGGAAAAATCGAACATCTTGTCAAAGTGTTTGCTAATTATTTTTCGGCTATCTTACGGGTCTTCAAGGATCCTTTCATACATTATGTTAGATATCAAGGAAAATTGATTCTGGTTTCAAAAGATACGCCACTTCTGATGAATAAGTGGAAATATTACCTTGTTAATTTATGGCAATGTCATTTTTATGTGTGGTCACAACCAGAAAGGATCCATATAAACCAATTATCCAAGCGTTCTCTTGACTTTTTGGGCTATATTTCAAGTGTGCGATTAAATCCTTCAGTGGTATGGAGTCA